GATGATTTGACCGACCCTGCTCCTGCCACGACATTTGCACATTTAGATGCTACTACCGTATTATCAAGAGGATTAGCTGCCAAAGGTATTTATCCAGCAGTAGATCCCTTGGATTCAACGTCAACTATGTTACAACCTCGGATCGTTGGCGAGGAACATTATGAAACTGCGCAAAGGGTTAAGCAAACTTCACAACGTTACAAAGAACTTCAGGACATTATAGCTATCCTTGGGTTGGACGAATTATCCGAAGAAGATCGTTTAATTGTAGCAAGAGCACGCAAGATTGAGCGTTTCTTATCACAACCCTTCTTTGTGGCAGAAGTCTTTACTGGTTCTCCGGGGAAATATGTTGGTCTCGCAGAAACAATTCGGGGGTTTCAATTCATCCTTTCCGGAGAATTAGACGGTCTTCCCGAGCAGTCCTTTTATTTGGTGGGTAACATCGATGAAGCTACCGCGAAAGCTATGAACTTAGAAGAGGAGAGCAAATTGAAGAAATGACCTTAAATCTTTGTGTACTGACTCCTAATCGAATGATTTGGGATTCCAAAGTGAAAGAGATTATTTTATCTACTAATAGTGGACAAATTGGGATATTACCAAACCATGCCCCCATTGCCACGGCTGTAGATATAGGTCTTTTGAGAATACGGCTAAACGACCGATGGTTAACGGTGGCTCTTATGGGCGGTTTCGCTAGAATAAGTAATAATGAGATCACCATTTTAGGAAATGGTGCGGAAATTAGTACTGACATTGATCCACAAGAAGCTCAACAAACTCTTGAAATAGCTGAAGCTAACTTGAGTAGAGCTGAGGGTAAGAGACAAGCAATTGAGGCAAATCTAGCTCTCAGACGAGCTAGGACACGAGTAGAAGCTGTCAAAGTGATTTCCTATTAGTAGTCAATACATTCAATATTCAATCAAAATCAAAAGAGTTCTTTATTAGACACTACACACTACATCTTGATTCCACAAATTGAACACAATGAAGTCTAATTTGATTAATCTGATGATAGAACGAAAAAAAGAGGATGGGTAGAAAAACTTATTAGATACCATGGAATCCGGTATCTAATAAGTTCTACCTACTATTGGATTTGAACCAACGACTCCCGCCGTATGAAAGCAATACTCTAACCACTGGGTTAAGTAGGTCATTTATAACCACAAAAAGGGTCTCTATCACTTCGATGGATTATAGGGAAAATATGTTTTCTAAGCAATATAAATCTTTTACCAGTAAACATAAATGGATCAGAGAGTTATCATGTGGAATTATGGGATATCCTTCTTGACAAGAAATTGTCTCTATGTTAAAATGGTTATGACAAGGGCTATAGCTCAGTTAGGTAGAGCACCTCGTTTACACGTGCGCCAATGTTTTTCAAGGGAGCCCATTATGCAATGACCATAATTGATCTTTTTGAGAAGTCGATGTCTTACTCCGTAGATTCGAGAGAACAAGAGAAAAATAGCCTGACAAATTTGGTTTGATCCGGTTCAGGTGCAAATTCCGGTGCCAAATCAAATAGAACCTACCATTGTAAGGTAAATGCTCAGTCCATTCAATGCCAGGCATAATGAGTATAAGGATCTCAAAAGAACCTCTTTTCGTCCTATGAGCTTTGAGGTGTATGAAGTCTCATATTTTACTCTTGCAGCGGAGCGATAGAGACTGCATTTCACTTAGGTTGATCTAGGCCAAAGGCAGACCTAAATAAAGGTCACCCTTCTTTGAAAAACTTTGGTATTGCTCCTAGATCAGGATACAAATAATGAATCAGAGCACATGGAGCCATCTCATTATCTTCTTATCTTCCTCTAAAGAAAAAATATGGTGGACTAACTGATCTTTACATCAGTTGATGAAAGAGCCCAATGCAACAAAATGCATGTTGGGTCTTTGAAACAGTTCGAATCATTTCGATAATAATCAGTTTTCTCTGTTTTACCGAGAAGGTCTACGGTTCGAGTCCGTATAGCCCTAATACATTCCATTTTTGTTTAGTCAAGAAAATAAACACAATAATTCATTCCAACGGACTGAATTGGTATTTGTCAAATATCGGATCAAATACCCATCTCTCTTCATCCACTTTCATGAATGAATTACATATGATATTTTTCCTCTTTTCCTGTCCATGATCAAAGATTTCACACTCTTTTTTGCTTTGCCAATCCCGGTCAATTTATGAAAGAATCCTGTCTCAAGACTTCAACCTGACCCAACCCAATCCTAAGTCGCCATGGATCTAGGACCTATTCTTTATTGATCTTAAGTCTTTGTAGAAGCCCTATGACTAAGTAGAAGCCCTATGACTAATCATTTTTTGGCGGAACAACAAACCTAAGAGATTCTTTCAATTTGTTTCAAAGATAATGTAGGGATAATTCATTATTCCTAAATACATCAATGTTCCTTCTTCTATATTCTTATATTCTAAATTCTAAGATAAGAGTTGAGTGGGTTTAGGGATTTTTTTTCATTTTTTTTTTCATTGAATTGAAAATTCCATTTGTAATTCTTAATTATTGAATTTCTTTCATTTCTTCATTTACTATAAGATAAGAGATTCTTTACTTTCACTTTCTATTTCTAATTCTATTCTAATTCTAAGATAGAAGATCAATATGAAATAGAAAAAAGAGAAGTAAGATAAGTCTTTACTTTATAAGCATGAGCTAATTCATAGATCTTTAGGCTTTGATTGCCGAGGAATAGAGACTTTACAAATAAAAACCGAGGATTGGGATTCCATTGCTGTCATTTCATATGTATATGGTTACAATTATTTACGCTCCCAGTGTGCCTATGATGTAGGACCAGGCGGATTTTTAGCTAGTGTGTATCACCTTACGAAAATACAGTATGGTATAGATAAACCAGAAGAGGTATGCATAAAAGTATTTGCTCCCAGGAGTAATCCTCAAACCCCGTCAGTTTTCTGGATTTGGAGAAGTGCTGATTTTCAGGAACGGGAATCTTATGATATGTTGGGAATTTCTTATGAGAATCATCCTCGCCTTAAACGTATCTTGATGCCTGAAAGTTGGATAGGCTGGCCCTTACGTAAAGATTATATTACGCCCAATTTCTATGAAATTCAAGATGCTCATTGATTGATAAAAAACCACTTTTTTACTTATACGACACGATTCCAGATTTCATTTCAATTTCAATCAATGAGCATCTTGGCATTCCCCTTTTAGATGAAACAGAGTAACTGGACTTTCATTCGTATTGTGGAGGGAGGGGCTAAAATAAAAAAAGAAAAAGAGGCTCTCATTGCTATTCCCCAATTGGGAAGATATCATAGAATATACATTTCGTATGAGCAGAAAAAATAGGATGACTCAAAAGAATTCTGCACCATGAACTTTGTACCGCGTGCATCACTTAGTGGGGACCCCAGAAAGTAACTTGAGCAAGAGTGAAAAAAAAATATGAAATTTGAAAGAAAAGACAGAAGAGACGAAATGAAGAAATGCAAAATTATAAGAATCGGAGTTTCTTTGTACTGTGTCTGAAATACATCCTTTCTATTCCTATCCTTCCACTCTTTTATTGAATCCTTTTAGCTAATCTTTTTTAGCTATTAGATTTGAGATATATACGAAAATCTCACATACTTTTGGAATAAGAAAAGTATGAACAGAGAGGAAAAAAATACAAATGAAAAAGAAAAATATCTATCCCGATCCGTCTCAATGAATTCATTTCATTTGTATGAGGTATGAATATCTATCCGATACATTATTCACGTGTCAGGAACCAGATTTGAACTGGTGACACGAGGATTTTCAGTCCTCTGCTCTACCAACTGAGCTATCCCGACCATTTCCCGTGCATCATCCTAGCAGAGTACTTATATCTATGTCAATGAAAAAAAAACTAAAAAATAAAATCTTAACAAATTGGACCTATTTTAGATCTTCCAAAAGAAGACTTTTTTTGTAAATGTAAGGAAAAATATATGGACTATGAATGATTCAATAACGGAGATTCCTTGAACATATATGTTCATATCGTACTATAAAAAACAAATGAGATTGGATTGGAAGAAGATACGAGTATTTCTATTTGGATCCATTTGTGAAAGAACAGAGTGAATGAAATGATAAATATATTTCATTTTGTTTAAACTGAGCCACTGATGAAAAAAAAAAAAAGAAAGAGGATGAGGATAAATAAAGAGCGAGGAAGTAAAATGGGCTTTTTATTGGGGATAGAGGGACTTGAACCCTCACGATTTAAAAATTCGACGGATTTTCCTATTACTATAAATTTCATTGTTGTCGGTATTGACATGTAAAATGGGACTCTCTCTTTATTCTCGTCCGATTAATCTTCAAAAGATCTATCAAACTCTGGAATGAATCATTTTATCACTGAATATTCGAATTCGATTCTTTTTTCAGCTTTAATTGGAATTGATTCACAATAACTCTTCAATTTTTCATAGATTTTTTGATCTCTATGATTCTAATTAATAGAGGGTTTCTATAGGTCCTTATCTCATACTATTACTCTCATACTATTACTCATATTAAGAGTAATATAAATAAGAAAGAAATAAAGAATATAGAAATAGTATTCTATTATTAGATTCTAGAATAATTAGAATAATAGAATGAAGAAATATATAGATTCTTAATCTAATTCTTAAGATTAAGATAATAGAATATATATATATTCCTAGAATCTATATTCTATATAGAATATTTCTATTTTCATATATAGAGATACAGAATAGAATTCAATATCAGATTTGGGTTGTGATTAATCGTTTGCTATGTCAGTATGTATACGTACGTATTAGGCGCATATAAGGTTATCCTTTCTGTCATTTCGATAGAAGGTTTTTAGCTACTAACGTAACGTAGTCAATTTCATTCGTTAGAACAGCTTCCATTGAGTCTCTGCACCTATCCCTTTTTATTCTCATTTTCCATCATTTTTTCTCTCAAAAAAAAGATTTGGCTCAGGATTGCCCATTTTTAGTTCCAGGGTTTCTCTGAATTTGGAAGTTACCACTTAGCAGGTTTCCATACCAAGGCTCAATCCAATCAAGTCCGTAGCGTCTACCAATTTCGCCATATCCCCCTTTCCTTTGAAACAAGAATCCAGTTGTAATTCCATCCACCTCTTTCATTTATCTTGGCACTATTGAATTCATTAGGTAATGATTTCTATATTTCTATATAGAAAAAGTGTATGCTGCTATTTTATTTTTTTGCCCACCCTCTATTCTATCATTTCATCTCTATTGGATGAACCCTATTTGTTTCAATACGAAATGATTCTATCATTGATGTATCCGCAATTCAATACGGATAGATATATCCCACATATATATATATGCCTTTACTCCTCCTTCATTTTTACAGTAATCTTTGGTATAGTGTAACGGTCGATATTCATTCTTTTTTTTTTCATTTCTAATTCTAAATTCTAATTGAATTGATATATTGATATTTTATTTTCATATATTCATTTCATATATTCATATATATATATATATGAATATTATATGAATAATATGAATATGGATTATATGAATATGGAATTGAATTTCTATTTAGATATCTAATTTATCTAGATCTAAATAGTTTTCTTTTCTATTTTAGAAATAGAATTTTTCTAAATAGAATAGAAAATATATAACTAATAACTAAGAAATAGAAGAAATTGAAATAATCAATAAATGAAATAATAAGAATAATCACTAGGTAATAACTAAGATCCAATAGTTTCCTGTATTCCTATACACTATTGCTCTTATATCCGCCCGCTTAGCTCAGAGGTTAGAGCATCGCATTTGTAATGCGATGGTCATCGGTTCGATTCCGATAGCCGGCTCTTTTTCTTTATCGATTTTTTTCTTTCCATGATTGAAAATCTCTACTCTCGCTTTCGCTAAATGTCGGGTCACCAATCTATTATGTCATGGTAGCTTGCAGCCATAGCTATGAATAAAAAAGTTGACTAGAACAATTAGATCTCTACAGAAAAAATTGGAAAACGTAACCTTCGCTTGAATTTCCTAAATTTCCTATATATACAAAAAATCCGAATATTGATAAGATTTATTTGATTCTGTTTTGTAGGACTTTAGTAAATTTCGTTTTGCTTTGCTAATCCTTTAGTTCAGTCTGAATTTATATCTTTTTGTCAAAGAAAAGTGAATCAAAAAGGAGCCTTTATATGTCTCGTTACCGAGGACCTCGTTTCAAAAAAATACGCCGGCTGGGGGCTTTACCGGGACTAACTAGTAAAAGACCCAGATCCAGAAGTGATCTTCAAACCCAATTGCGCTCTGGAAAAAGATCACAATATCGTATTCGTTTAGAAGAGAAACAGAAATTGCGTTTTCATTATGGTCTGACAGAGCAACAATTACTTAAATATGTGCATATTGCTGGAAAAGCCAAAGGGTCAACAGGCCAGGTTTTACTACAACTACTCGAGATGCGTTTGGATAACATCCTTTTTCGATTAGGTATGGCTTCGACCATTCCTGGAGCCAGACAATTAGTTAACCATAGACACATTTTAGTTAATGGTCGTATAGTGGATATACCAAGTTATCGTTGCAAACCCCGAGATATTATTACTACGAAGGATAAAGAAAGATCGAAAGCTCTGATTCAAAATTATCTTGTTTCATCCCCCCACGGGGAATTGCCAAACCATTTGACTATTGACTCCTTACAATATAAAGGATTTGTAAATCAAATAATAGATAGTAAATGGATCGGTCTGAAAATAAATGAGTTGTTGGTCGTAGAATATTATTCCCGTCAGACTTGATTCTAACGAAAATAAAAAAGCAAGGTTCATATCAATCTTGACTCCTTTCGCTGAAGTAAATAGAGTACCCTGTGCCCTGTCTCATTCACGTATCAAAAAAGGATCGGCAATAGGATTCTTTTTCTTTTTTTCAATATCGATACGATATTTCTATTTGTATTTTACCTATCACAGGGATGGATTAGGGCTAGAGAATCTCTATTAAATAAGTAAATGTAAATAAGGGTCTTACCGTTAGAATAATGATATCAATTTTTATTTGATTTGATACATTGTAGTCGGTAACGTTGATGAATGAAAAGAAACGGAGAGAGAGGGATTCGAACCCTCGGTAAACAAAAGTCTACATAGCAGTTCCAATGCTACGCCTTGAACCACTCGGCCATCTCTCCTACAGAATGTTATTCTTGACCAAAACCCGAATGAATAGCGAGTCCTTCATCTTAATTGTAGTACATGTATAACCGCCCGATGGTTCTATAATAAGAAATTTCTTTTCCAATCTCATATTTATCAACAACAACTTCTTTCATCAGCTAACCCATGGAATTCATGAATCATCCGATGAATCTTTCTATTTCAATTGTATGGTGTGTCACATACACGTTATGCAAACAAAAAGGATGTTTATTTGAATTTGATTTTATCATGGAATGATTATTCCATTCTTTTTTGGATCATAACCAAATCAAAACTTCTCGAGTTATCAAAATCCATAGGAAACTTGGTTATTCAACTTAGATGAAATAGTAATAGTCATTGGTATACTACGAAACTGGAATGAAATCTAATATGATTCAAATATTTCATTTCATCTTTGTCCAAAAGGGGGACACCGCCTTTTTTCCAATTAGTCTGTTTTTATGTTATTTTGTACTGTACAATTCCTTTTTTTGTGGGATCGTTTTCCCCGAAGGGGGATGAGAAGAATTATAGAATGAATTGCTAATTATGCCTAGATCTCGAATAAATGGAAATTTTATTGATAAGACCTCTTCGATTGTAGCCAATATCTTATTACGAATAATTCCGACAACTTCCGGAGAAAAAAAGGCATTTACCTATTACAGAGATGGTGCGATTTGATTTTTTCTTGTTTTTTTTTACCCCTCAGTTTTACGAGAAAAAGAACGTAGTTAGGAATAGAAAAAAAACAAATTAGTAAAAGAAACCTACGCTTGGTGAAGGTGAAGTTTAGAGATAGATCAATTCCTTCTGTCGTGTATCCTCGATTGATGCAGCCTTAGATGCTTCAATTATAGATTTTAGTATTGAGCGAAAGGTTACATCTATAGGTTCTGTATTGTAGGTCAATACTACTTCATTTAGTACCAATAGGTGGCATCGGGGAAAAAGCACTACACCTAGGAATCAACAACACAAAAACTTTGTTATAAATAACCCTTTTCCTTATTGGTATCGGGACTAAAAAGAATGGTTAGGAAAACAAAGATCCATCTCATTCGTACTTTTGGTACCCGTATAACCATCAAAGACCGTTGAAGTGACTAATTCCTGGAAATCGTAAGCGTTGAGTACAAAGGAATCTTTGGAGTTACCATTTTTATCTAGCACTAATATGATTGGTGTTAATAAAAAACCTCTTGTGGGAAGGCTGGCTAGAAATTTCTTGTAAAAATACCAGCTCCTGTCAGTTCATAATGAGAATAGTGAAATTTTGATTACATGAATTATTCCTCTTAGTACTATGCACAGAAGGGAGGAGCCGTATGAGATGAAAATCTCACGTACGGTTCTGGAACGGAGATTCTTTTACTAGAATGAACGACCGTAACGGATGTCGGCTCAATCCGAAGGAAATTATGCAGAAGCTTTACAGAATTATTATGAAGCTACGCGACCAGAAATTGATCCCTATGATCGAAGTTATATACTCTATAACATAGGTCTTATACACACAAGCAACGGAGAGCATACAAAAGCTTTGGAATATTATTTCCGGGCACTAGAACGAAATCCATTTTTACCACAAGCTTTTAATAATATGGCCGTGATCTGTCATTACGTGCGACTATCTTCACTATAGAAAGAAAAAAAGATTTAATCGTCTAGTAAATACTAGAAAAAAGATAGGCTTTCTACATATGAATCGTCCAAAGTAACGATTTTTATCAGCTGTAGCAAGGAAAAAGACTTCGCGAGAACCAAAAAAATCGGAAGAAATAGGTATGGCCTATATACTATACTCTATGGATAAAGAGTCGAATTGATAGAGAAAGCACCGTAAAGATCCATTAGTAAGCTATTATTTGTTAAATACAGTTCAGAACTGCTTACTTATGTCATGATATGAAAAGTGAGAAATCAACTTATGTAATAGAGTCGATCTACTAAAGTATTGAGCAGCGGTGTAGCATCAGATCCCAAAGATAGTAAGTTCTTTTTTCTTAACGGAGGAAAGTCTTTTTCAAATATTCTATATAAATAGAAATCTCATATACCATATATGAAATACGAAACCGAGATAGTTACCTTTCAGAAAATTCTAACGATATCGGGGGATATCTATGCTTCATTCTTCTGAAGGTGGGAGAAAAGAGAAAACTAATCATTGATCCAAATTAGATTTGGAAACTTATGCAATAAACATCTTCTGGTTAACCCAAGAAAAAATAGAATAGTTAGCATAGGATAGATTAAGAGAAGATGGGACGCAAAAAGAATCGATTGCTGAGCCGTATGAGGTAGGAAACTCTCAAGTACGGTTCTAAGGGAGGGAATTTACTAACCTATTCCGACCGGGGAGAACAGGCCATTATACAAGGCGATTCGGAAATTGCGGAGGCTTGGTTCGATCAAGCTGCTGAGTATTGGAAACAAGCTATAGCGCTTACTCCAGGGAATTATATTGAAGCACATAATTGGTTAAAAATAACGAGGCGTTTTGAATAAGACCATTCTCTTTTTTTTTTTTTGGATCCAGCAATCAAATTCAATAAATCGTTCCTATGAGAAGATCTAATCAAGAATTTTATTATATCCCCCTTCTTTCTAAATTTCTAAAATCATTTGATTTTGTACATTTTCTACGGTATCTCATAAGGATAAATACTACAGATACCATATAGCATAGAACTAATAAAGCTATTTCGATGAATCTTATGAAGTCTAAAATTCAAATCATTCATAATTCTTAATAACTTAATAAAAAAAGAAAATA